TCTCGATTTGTAATTCAATACACAAATTAATGGGTTCTGTTAGATTAGCTATATGCTGTGTATTATCAACGATTTCCACAGAGGGTGGTAAAATAATGTCTTGAGCAGTTACATATCCAGGACCCTTGACACAAATAGACGCGTTACGAGTTCCATACAGATTACTTCTCAATACAATTTCTTTCAAATTCATTAAAATTTCATGTAAAGATTCTTGAATACCTACGATGGTAGAATATTCATGTGGTATTTTCTCAGATTTTGCACGTGTAATACATGTTCCTTCTATTTCTCCGAGTAAGGCTCTTCGCATCGCGATGCCGATTGTATCGGCTTGGCCTTTCATAAGTGGGGCCAGAATAAAGCGTCCATAATAAAGACGCTTACTGTCTGCTCTTGATTCAACACACTTCCACTGTAGTGTCCGAGTAGATACTGTTACTTTCTCTCGAACCATAGTAATATTATTTGATCAAATCATTGAATTATTTATTTCTCTTGAAATCTCTTCAATGTTTACACACGTCTTTTTTTGGGGGGCCTACAGCCATTATGTGGCATAGGGGTTACATCCCGTATGAAACTTAATAGTATGCCACTTCTACGAATAGCTCTTAATGCCGCATCTCTCCCGAGACCCGGGCCCTTTATCATGACTTCTGCTCGTTGCATACCTTGATCCACCACTGTCCGAATAGCATTTCCCGCTGCGGTTTGGGCGGCAAATGGTGTCCCTCTTCTTGTACCCTTGAATCCACAAGTACCGGCGGAGGACCAAGAAATTACTCGACCTCGTACATCTGTAACAGTCACAATGGTATTGTTGAAACTTGCTTGAACATGAATAACTCCCTTTGGTATTCTACGCACATTCTTACGTGAACCAATACGTCTATTTCTACGTGAACCAATTTTTGGTATAGGTTTTGCCATATTTTATCATCTCATAAATATAAGTCAGAGATATATGGATATATCCATTTCATGTCAAAACAGATCCTGGTTTTTTACTGATTTTTTTGTACATCTGTACATCAGGTCCTTTAGATTTCGGGAGTCCTTTTTGTTTTAGAAAGATTATCCTTGTCTTTGTTTATGTCTCGGGTTGGAACAAATTACTATAATTCGTCCCCGCCTACGGATCAATCGACATTTTTCACAAATTTTACGAACAGAGGCCCTTATTTTCATATTTGTCACTCCTTTTCTTAATTCTGAATCTACTTAATTGGAAGAAAATAAGTTTCTTAAAATCTTTAACTTCGAATTGTATCCCCACGAAAGAATGTTGAAATTGAAAAAACCACCTAATTATGTGAGTCTTTACTTTAGAGTATACAAAAGAGTATACAAATTATATGTCCTTTAGTTGAATCATAAGAACTTACCACAATTTTGATTCTATTTACTGGTAGTATACGTATAAAATTACGTTGAACCCTTCCCGAAGCAAAACCCAGAATCAGATTTTCATTATCTAAACGAACTCGAAACATACATACCATTGGGACGTAGTTCAGTAATTAAAACCTCGCGAATCTTTTTTTTTCTTTCATTCCAGGGAAAACGGCCTTGAAGTATCAACGAATCTAAGAGGCATAGTATTAGAAACCTACCTTTTTACCTTTTTTTTTCACAAAACAAATAGGCAAGTTCCGCATATAATTCGGCTATCAGAAAGATTACCATATATAACACAAAATTTCTCCGCCGATTCCTTCTATTCGAGCCTCTCGGTCTGTCATTATACCTCGAGAAGTAGAAAGAATTACAATCCCCATTCCGCCTAAAATTCTCGGAATTCGTTGATAGTTAGAATAGATTCGTAGGCCAGGCCGGCTGATCCGTTTTAAATTTAAAACAGTTCTATACGCTCCTTTCCTATTTCTCCTATGTCGTAGGGTTAAAACTAAAAAATATTTATTGCTTTCTTGATGTTTTCTCACGTTTTCAATAAAACCTTCTCGTAAAAGGATTTTAACAATATTTTCAGTGATGTAAGTAGATGGTATTCGAACTGTTCTTTTTTCATTCATGTCAGCATTTCGTATAGAGGTTATTATGTCAGCAATAGTGTCTTTACTCATGATAAACTAAGATTATTGTTGCCCCCGAATTTTGATATAATCAACATGCTCTTTTTCTTTTTTTTTTGAATTCATAAATATTTATGAATTATTAAAGGTATATACGTGATATATAAACAATCTACTAATTAAATTAATCTATTTCATTCAAATACTATAAACTACATCACGGTCTTCCCTTATAATACTTCAGGTGCTAATGAAACGATTTTAGTGAAATTTAACTGTCTTAATTCCCGGGGGATCGCGCCAAAAATCCGGGTTCCTTTTGGATTTCCTTCTTGATCAATAACAACTGCAGCATTGTCATCATATCGTATTATCATACCGTTGTCGCGTTTGAGTTCTTTACAAGTACGTACAATTACAGCTCGGACCACTTCCGATCTTTCTAGAGGTGTATTTGGTACTGCTTCTTTGATTACAGCAACAATAACGTCACCAATATGAGCATATCGTCGATTACTAGCTCCTATGATTCGAATACACATCAATTTTCGGGCCCCGCTGTTATCCGCTACATTCAAATGGGTTTGAGGTTGAATCATATCGTTTTTTTTTGTCTTTTTCAATGTAAAGGGTGAAATAAAAAAAAGAAATATTGTTTGTTCAAAACAAAACAAGAAACCTGCAATTGTTTTTTTATACAAAAAACGATTTCCTTTGGTTCTTCCTATCCTATACCGAAAGAATGAATTGGGTTCGTATAGGCATTTTGGATGCCGCTATTGAAATAGCCCTTCTGGCTATATTTTCTGCTACTCCGCTCATTTCATAAAGTATTCTGCCGGGTTTAACAACAGCTACCCAATATTCGGGAGATCCTTTCCCCGAACCCATACGTGTTTCTGTAGGTCTTACTGTAACGGGTTTGTCTGGAAATATACGTACCCATATTTTTCCACCGCGGCGTGCATTTCGTGTCATTGCTCGCCGACCCGCTTCTATTTGTCTAGATGTGATCCAAGCGGGTTCAAGCGCTTGAAGAGCATATCTACCAAAGCAAATACGATTACCTCGATAAGATATTCCTTTCATTCTTCCTCTATGTTGTTTACGGAATCTGGTTCTTTTGGGGTTATAGTTGATGGTTGTTTATCAATTCCACCCATCTCTACTACAGAACCGGACATGAGAGTTTCTTCTCATCCAGCTCCTCGCGAATTAAACGATTAAAAAATAATATACGTGGTGAATAATATATTGAATCGGGGGATTCTTTGAAATATCATTTAATATAATTTTTTTTTATCTTTTGATATATAATTAAACACGTATTCTATTTTTAGATAATGTCGTTTAGGTATTAGGTATAACGTTATAAAGAATCTTTATTTTGTTTTGCTTTTTATTATCCTATCAAATTGACTCAAATTTCTAAAAAAAAAATTCGCGGGCGAATATTTACTCTTTCAACATTCAGTTGTAAGATTAGTCTATGACATGACCTTTCAAAAAAAAAAATGAATTGGTTTCTGGTTCGTTCCGCCATCCTACCCAATGAACCATTAGGATTCGTTTTCAATAGAATCTTATGCATTCACAGGTTCTGTCGTTCCCACCACCTCTCGAGTAATGGTTAGGTCTGAATTTTACAATGGAGCCCCTAATTAAATTAGTTTTTGAGTCAACCTTCTCAGTCTTTATTGACTCGGGGCTCTTGATTTTTGGTTCTATCCACGTATTTGTCTAATTATGGATCAATTCAGTATTGATGCTTTATTACATTCCCTTTTATGAGATGACTCATAGACCGTACATATTGGAATCATATATCGTTGATATTCTTTTTCTATCTTTCTCTCGCCTTTCCATTTATCTGTATACTTTTATTTTTTGTTTATGCAAAAAAGATTTCAGTTGCTACAATGATATGACTTATATATCATATTTTGACTGGTTCTTTCTTTATATCCAGATAATGCGAAGCGATGAGTTGGTTATTAGTTTTATAGTTATTAGTTCGTATTATGAGTTGTTCCATTTTTTTGAATCCTAATCCTAAAAAAACCAACGAGTCACACACTAAGCATAGCAATTATATCAAACGATTAATCGAATTTTTATTCAACCTTATAGAATTGTTCATTTTTTTTTTATCACTAAATAGAACTAAGTACAAGTCAAGTAAATGCTTATTATTCCTCGTCTACAAATATCCAAATTTTGATACCTAAAACCCCATAGATAGTTCGAACTGCGTAGGAACAATAATCTATTTTGGCTCGAATGGTTTGGAGAGGAACCCTACCTTCTCTGATCCATTCGACACGTGCAATTTCTTTTCCGTCGATACGCCCTGCAATTTGTACTTGAATTCCTTTTGTACCTGCCTGTTCAGTTAATTCAATAGCTTTTTTCATTGCTTTGCGAAATGAAACTCTATTCTTTAATTGTCCGGCTATAAATTCTGCAAGAATATTGGGGTGCCCATAAGGGTTTACAATTCTTGTAATAGCAATGTTGAGCTTTCGGTTTACACAATTGAGTTCTTTTTGTACATTGAACTGTAATTCTTCGATTTTTCGAGTCCTATCTTCTATTAATAACTTGGGGAATCCCATATAGATTATGACCTGAATCAAATCGATTCTTTTTTGAATCTCTATACGTGCAATTCCCTCGACATTAGAGGATATTTTCAGATTTTTTTGTACATAATTTTTGATACAATCTCGTATTTTTTGATCTTCTTGTAGATCCTCGTAATAATTTTTTGGTTGTGCAAACCAAAGAGAATGATGACCTTGGGTTGCACCAAGTCTGAAACCAAGTGGATTTATTTTTTGTCCCATAATCCCTCACTACTATATATATCGTGAAACGTCATATCTGTGTGTTTTTTTTTTTTATCCATTCGGGTTTTTTTAAGCATAACATAATATAGCGTATTTGTAGTTTTTCTAAACTAGA